GGGGGAGAGTGAGTACTTTCAACTAACGCATAACGTATCACTGAATGTTGCCTGTTGTGAATGTTGGAATTGTTTGACAGGGGTCAGACTTTGTGATGAAACAATCTTCAATCGAGGAAAGGGGAAGGAAAGTCAGAATGGGAGGTTAGTCTTTCCCATGTAAGCCAAGGAATGGGATAACCAGGAGAAAGGCGCATAGGATCAGATCACTTGCTCATACACCACAGCGGGCACATTGACTCATGCACTCATGAACTCATATGTACTCCTAAACTCCTGAAATTAGGAAGTGGTTTGAAAGCTTCATTCATGAGCTATCTTACTAAAGGAATTCCAGTTTCCTAAACTGCCGTCGGAAACAGAGGCTATCCTATAGATATGCCTTTGAATCAAACTAATGGCATCCCTTTTCTTGCTTACTTCGCTAGCAAGGTATTCCCGATTGTCATCAGACAGAAGAGGGGTTGGACTAGACCAGCTAAGAGCTAGATTCTATATTCCAGATGCGACTGCTGTTACAGCACAAAAGACTGGGAAAGGTAAATAGATATTTAGAGGAAATAGGTATTCGTATCGTGGACACCTTAACCGAAGAGAGCAGATGAGACTTTTCCGCCCTTTGCAGAAGCAGGAAATCGATCTTTAGAATTGAATAAGCGATAGGTTGGATAATATAATAGTGAGGTGGATGGGCCTACCGATCCTGGAGGAAATGGGCTTGGGGAAAAGATGCTATGCTTGAGCCAGCGGAAATGGTTGGTGACGAAGAAAATCATAGGTAGCTTGCAAGCAGAGGAATTCATTACTTTATCTCCTTTCACTTTGAAAGCACTATTATGACTAAGCAAATTCTTTCATTCCCCCTACGCCTCTGTACCCTATTCCTAGCCTAGCCTCTTACCCCGAAATGTGAGAATGAGCTCAAGTAGCCTTCGTCCACATCTCCCTAGAAAGGGGAGCTCTTCTTAGTCCAGGAACTTCTTCTAGTTAGTAGCGATGAATTAGAATGAGAGGATCCATCCAAATTGGGGAGAAAGAGACGTATCCGACGAAAGCAAGATCTATGATAATAGATTCAGTATGGATTCTCTTGTAGGTAGTTTTAGCTTGAGCTCAGGATCCAATCTGTACTATATATTTTGAAACATTTGTGAGATGCCAAAGAGAGTTCGAACAAGGTTTTGAATCGACAGGATCTACTGCTACCCCTCGAAATGGAATAGGTAGGAATGGAATGCCGTGAACCCAGGATTAGGCCTCGTTAGCTCGCTTACTCTTAGTATAGCAGGTAACCAACCTTCTTCCCTTTATGGTCTTGCTTTGATTTCACTCAGAAAAGAAGAAAATGATAGGACCTTGATTCTGTCAAAAAGTGAGTCAGAGGAACTCCTCAAAACCCTATATCCCGTAAGCCATCTAGCCCCTTTTTCCATTACGTAAGCAGTTCGAAGTCTTCAATGTATTACATTCCTTCATCCGGGGAGGTTTTCATAGCCTAAACAGAATGGAAATCGTAGGTCTCTCCGTATGTACCTTTAGCGCTCAGTTCGGAAGTAGATTTCTTTCGTTCCTTCAGTTGCAGCAAGGACTGATTTAGCTCTTTCTTTAGTCTCTATGGCTTGGTGAGTTGTCCAAAGCCAAGGGGCCCTACACTTAACAAGGGAGCCACTCTGCCAGAGCTTCACTCTAGGCCTCTCACGTCGGTAGCTATCCGTAGATCACTGACGATCTTAATCTTTCTCCGAATCAGACTCTTCTTTCTATCTTGTTGCGGGGAAGTTCAGTCATATAGAAGGTCTAATCACGAACAGTTCCAATCCCAGCCTGCCTAGGCATCGAAGAAAACATATCCATATCCCATGTTATCGCACTCGAAACCATGCTAGCTCATGTTGTTGGTATATCACCTTCAACCGCAGGATCAAAGCCTACTAACTCTGTCTCGTCCCAGGCTTTCAACAGCAGGCATGTAACCTTCAAAAGAAGCAATTGAGGATGGAAGCAATCGACCCGGACTAATGGACCTCTCCCAGCAACAGCCTTCGATGGTCTTCCTCCGCAAAGCCGTTATTCCACTGCAAGTCAAGATTTTCCTTTTGATCGTAATCGGGATTCGACCAAGTCAACTGCCTTTCCTGAAGCAGATGCCTGAAAAGTGGGGATCGAAGCCTAAATCAAGGGATCTAAGCAGCTACAAGCAACAATAGCTACACCCGCCTAGGGACCACTCCAGAAGTAAGCTGCGATTAACCAGCTCACTTCCCTCATTCAATAGGGAAGACAACCCGCAGGGATACATGCATAAACAGGAATACTGCTATGCTTACCTACCTGACCATTCATGCAACAACTTACTCACATACCAACAAGGGATATGAATTATACTGAAGCTGCAAGCAACAGGAACTAGTGCCGCTTAGCTACGGTAGTTCGCAGGCCGTTCCTCACTACCTCCATACATGCTTCACACAGAAACAACTGCTGTGCATACACAGAAACAAGGCAGCTACGCACACTAACTCATACCACAACCATTCCTATCGATAGAATACAGGTAATGGCAGATAGGAAGCAGCACTTACAGAGGAATCCATACACCGCAAGGATAGAGATTCACAACAGGAGGATAGCTCAAACGAAGAGAAGAGATATTCTAGACTGACAGGAGCTACAAACGCAGGAGTACGAGCCACTCTCCACGCTCGCTGGAACAACAAACCAAACAAGAAGAGGAACTAGCAAAGGCCTAACGAGACTTCTAGCAGCATCTTCCCATTCCGCATAAACAAACAGAGGAATGAAAGACTGACATCACTGCTTTAGCTGCACCGTTGACTTAGCCGACGCTTTGATTCAATTAGAAATCTAATCACTCGGACAGCCCTGCGCTACACTTCGGGGATACGCTTACCGGGAAGTCCTACGTTCTCTACAACTGGTAGCCCAACTCAACGGGAGAAAGAGGAAGCAGCCCTATTAGAATAGAAGCCTTCGGAACTACTCTAGCATCTTCTTACCCTTCCCTGAAAGTTTCATTCATCAAAAACTTTGTTTCAGAGTGCAGATTTCTTAGCTATACAGGCATTCAAACTTTGATGTATCTAACCTTAGTGTCCATAGGGCAAAGCGGGAAATCCTTACCGGACGAAAGCAAGAAGCAGGCAGCTAATTAACGCAGTCAACTCATAGTTCATCTTCTTCGACCTGTATCCGCATACCATTTACAATCGATAGATAGCTAGTCTGTCTGGTTCTCGAGGAACGCCAGTCTCTCGACTGAGAGGAACGCCTCTTACTAAGGGGATTCTGTTCGGATTCGTCTTTTAGACTAGCACCAGCCTTTATTCCATTCCGCAAGTGGAATGTCGTAGGAAACCCTCTACATGGGTGTGCTATAAAACTAGGAGAAGAACAGAACTAAACGGATCAATTCCTTTGACCGGTCGTTTCGAGCTTCCAGTTATTCTGGATTGCTAACGTGGTTCGATGACGCCGATGGAAGGAACCACTGGAGATTCATCCAACTTCGATCCCCTAAAGTAAAGGCAAGCGCGTAGGCTATAGAATCCCAAATAGAGCTCCTTCGGCTCTAAACTGCTACTGTGCTTATTTGGTCTATCAGCGACTCGGCCAGCTACTGACCTAATTGGTAGCTTTTCAGTCAAGGTATGGATCACTCACTTCTGAGTCTATTTGTTGCAGACAAGCTGCTTTGGTCTCACTCCTAGCTTTTCTTATCGAAAGGAAAAAAGAAGGATCGTCTCACTCCAGTCAAATATGTATGTGGTTGGGTTCGAATCCCAATGAGCTATGAATTCGAGGAAAGGACTCTCATCCCCTGAATGAGCATCCCCCGAAACCGATCTATCATGTAGGTTCAGATCCACAAAAGCACCGGCATTCCCTGGTCCTCGGGAATGGTGGTCGCGTACTTCATCTGACGATACGAAGGTATCGGATAGATTGAAGAGTCGTAAGTCGACTTGAATCACCTCAAGGGGTGTAGGTGAGCCCGGTGGTATAAGTGCTTATGTTGGAAAGGCTCTACCCGTTGTATTGTGTAGTGGGAGTAGTCGTGCTAATGTTGAGAAGCAGAGTAAGAAGGCTTGCAGACCTTCTTAGTCCATGCTTTCTATTCTATGTGCGTGGATGTCACTATTGATTCAATTGGCCATCATTTTCACTTAATTCGTATTGGATTCCGCTTTGTCTAATAGACAGAGGAAAAGTTTCCATATCCCACTCTGAAAAAAAAGCCTATTTATTGATAGGTCAGGCCTTCAGAAAGACTTGTTCCATCTTAATCTTCTAGTTTTCACTCTTCTAGTTTGCCGCGGACTCTGCTCTTAGAGTCGATTCCTACTCTCGAACAGAAAGCAGGTAAGCCCTTCAAAGCTTTTCTTTGAAGCGGAGACTATTGGTAGTGAGAGAAATGTCATCTAAAGAAAGTCTCTGACAAGACCTGCTGATTAAAGGAAAAACTCTTCGCTGGGAACTCTCCAAGCAAGTGATTTGAGGTACTTTAGTAACTCGACTGGAATGCTTGAAGCTACTAGAGAAAGTCCTACTCTTTCATTTAGAGCCGAAACAGCTTCAGATGGTTCTTTTCCTGTCTAATTCAACTGTCGACTTTGTAAATGATTCAGTAGACCCGGGAACTTCTATTATTATGTTAGAAGGCTTGCCCCAAGCGCTTTAGGTACCTAGTACGCACAACTAGCCGTTATCCCCTACCGTCATAGCTTCAGATTTCCAACAGCCCTTAGACACTCAAATGCCCCGGGATCGCATTTCCACTTCCACTGTCCCTGGTATCAACCACTTACATCATTAGAAGTAGATCTTCCTCAGAGAAGGAAAGTCTATAGATACCTAAAATGCTGAACAGAAAGTGAAAGCGGTCCAGAAATTCTCATAACCGCGGGGAAGCCCTTCACTTCTAAGGAGGATTTTTTATTCCCATATAACTCCATCAATTGATTCAGTAGCCGCCCTAGTAGCATAAAATACAATTGCTTCTACTCCCGCTTTTGAAGTATGCCATCTATCTTCTGCTGTAAATGCAACTACTGGTTCATTGATAGTGTACACCCTTACCAAGGCCAAGGATGAAATGCCAGATTGAACTGATACTGTTGGCCAATCAAGGCAATCATCAGCCTACGAGGTCTAGGGAATGAAAGTCTTATAGAGGAGACTGGCTTCGTAAGTAAAGTAAATGAATTTGAGATAGATAGCTCGGAGAAGCTGGAGAGGCACGGAGTGACTCGACTGAAAGGAGAGGTGAATGAGTTACCAGCTACAGAAACTATTCACTCTGATGTTACACCATTTCCTGCCGAGAAACGCCTTATCTTTGTGCCGATATTGGAACTATTTCATATGTAGATTCCTCAACTTATTCCCTTTATGGTATTGAACCAGTAACAAGATCGTCCCTTTCCGATTCCGATTCGTTGACTGCTAGAGCAAGAGGACCTTTCCTACCTTATGATAGACAGCTTTCACTGCTACGGCTATTGGCTTTAGCTCTACTATGGCATTCCCTGTAGTTCTTGGAGTAACTCAAACTCGAACTCCTGTTACAGCTTATGCCGGCTATAGACTACGCCTCTATTCATCCTTCGTTCGTGATCACTCCTAGCAATCACTTCACTGGCTAACAGTTAGTTAGAAAGTGTTCCGGCTAAGGCCTATAGAACTCATTTCACTCCGGTTATAGCTGAAAGTGGCTTTGTTCTTATCGTTCAGTGGTCACTCGCCTATAGGTAAGTAAAGAAGGGATTCTATTGTATTCCGATACTGTTACGAGCTGTCTTAACTCCACTTACTTCTAGGCCATTAGCTCAGTAAGCTCAGTAACTCCATTCTCTTATGCCAGCCTTACCTCAATTCCCTTCTTCGCCTCAACAGCTAAAGCATCCCTTTCTGCAGCTCCTGAAACAGCCGAAGAACCTGGAGTTTATGATTCCGGCAGGAGAGGTATTCTTTACTGCGCTCTAGCAACAAGACAGCTAGCCGATCAGTCGTAACTGCCCCCGACAGCCACTCCTTCTCTACAGCTTGCTCGCATAAGGACGCTTCGCTAGCAGCCTATTCTCATCAAGCTACTCCGAACAAAGAGAAGGAATACTCTTTAGAATGCGCTAGCAGCAACCCTTAGCCGCTCAATCGTGCCTTACCTCAGTAGATGCATACGCACAACGCGGTAGGCACTCGCTCACTACAGCTTGCTTACTTAGGAAGATCGCTTCGCTTGCTAACTAACACATCAAGGAACAAACAAACCTTGCAGACGGAGAAGGGGAACTCTACTTGACAGACAGATAAGGAATCCCCGTCTCCTAGCTAACAATACCTCGTCGGGATGGAATGCCTACTCGGAACAAACTAGCCTGAAAAAGTGATATTTCGTATAATAATAATGAATGAATGAATGGATGGAATTGGATCATCAACGGGCGAAGTGAGTAAAATACACTCTTTCTTGGCTAGTGTGTAGTAGACTCCATTATGGTCATTCGTAACGGCTCCATATAGTTTGATTTTGGGGCGTAACGTTGTGATTGTTCCATCGACTGACCGATATACTAGTTCCAGAGGCATCTTCCATTCATATCGATTTGGGTTTTTCTGCACCATATTTTGATCTGCCGAAAAAAATGATCTCAATTCAAATTTCCAATGATATGGATCGATCCGCTCCCATTTTTGACAAGGTCTTTTTCCACCTCCTTTAGAAATAAGATCTCCAGACGGTCTACTTCCGCCGGGCTGTGCCCGGGGTGGGAAACGTCTAGGGCGTCCCGCTTCTCGTTCAAGAAGGAAATAAAGTTTTCTTGAGGAGGGTAGGCCGCCGCTTCTTCCAAAGAAGGGTTCCTTAAAAGGATTTCCCGAAACACTTCATAACATGAGTGTTTACGTTCCCGTATTAGTAGATCTCGATTTTCGAAATCAAGACCCCTATAATACTCCCTTTGGTAAGAAGAATTTCTTAGAGATTCTTTTATCTCTGCCCAATATTCCCCTTTTGCCTTTCCAAGCAGAAAGGGGGAATTAGCGGCTTCCAGTACTCGAATTCGATTTACAATGGAAGACTCTAATCCCAGATCGGGGATAATAGGCCATGGTTCGCAAAGGACTCTCAGCCCAAATGAATCCTCAGACGAGGACCGATTTGGGGATGGGAGCATTGACTCAACCAGGAGGGGGGCGTCCATTGCTGCGACAGCAAATGATGGTATAGGAACGAACATCGAGATGAGA